AGTATTCGAATTCCATTTTTTTCTATTCTAAAAAAAATTATATTATACTATACTATATATAGTAATTTATTTGTTTTAATAAGAAAAAAATATATTCTGTACTTTATCTGTGTATTCTTTATTCCTACGAAACAAACTAGAACGATCTGAGAAGGGATATAATGAAATTCTTTGATTGGTTCTTCGCAAAAGAATGATTTCATTTTATTTACCTAATGGACCAAGATTAATTCTAACAAATAAAAAAATTCGAAATAATAAAAACTTTTCTTTTTTTATTCGAAACGCCCCGTGATCCTCAACCAATTTTGTGCTTCAATATAATTCTCGGGAGTAAGCGTTATCGCCTGTTTCCAATACTCAGCGGCTTGATCGAACCAAGCCTCCGCAATTTCAGAATCTCCCTGTTGAATGGCCTGTTCTCCCCGGTCGGAATAGGTGGGTCAATTCCTTTCCTTAGAACCGTACTTGAGAGTTTCCTACCTCATACGGCTCCGCAGCCAATTCTTTTGGTGTCCTTTTTTTACCTATCAAATCGAAGGGAAAAACGGAATGAGATTTCTTATGGATCTATCCCACTCTTCGGGGTAACCAAAAGAGGTTAATCGCATGAGTTTCAAACTTTCATTTTGATTAAAAATCAGTTTTATCTTTTCTCCCACCTGCGGAAGAATAAAGCATACATAGGTATTTACTCCTATCGTTAGTATTTTCTGCAAGGTAACTATCTCGGTTTCATATATAAATTTTTTCATATCTAAACTTATATAGAATCTTTGAAAAAGGCTTTCCATAAGTAAGAAAGAAAAGACTTACTATCTTTGGGATCTGATCCTACACCGCCGCTCAATACCTTAGTGGACCGACTCTATTACATAAGTTAATTCCCAACTTCTATCTATCTTATATATAGGCATAAGTAAGCAGTTCTTTTATTAATGTATTGGCCCAAAACCTCGTTACTAGATCTTTACGGTGCTTCCTCTCTATCAATTCTCGATTTTTTTTATCCATAGACATTAAAAAAGGGTATATAGGCATATCTTATTTCTTCATATTTTGACTTATATGAAGTTTCTTTCTTTGCTACAGCTCATAAAAATCGTCGTTTTGGACGATGCAGATGTAGCGAGCCTTTTTTTTTAGTATTTACTAGCAGATTTGGTCTTCCTTTTTCTTTCTATAGTGGAGATAGTCGCACGTAATGACAGATCACCGCCATATTATTAAAAGCTTGGGGTAAGAATGGGTTTCGTTCTATTGCCCTAAAATAATATTCTAAAGCTTTTGTATGTTCTCCATTACTTGTGTGGATAAGGCCTATATTGTAGAGTATATAACTTCGATCGTAGGGATCGATTTCTAGTCGCATAGCTTCATAATAATTCTGTAAAGCTTCCGCATAATTTCCTTCGGATTGAGCTGACATCCGTTACGGTCGTCATTCGATTCAAAGAATCTCCGTTCCAGAACCGTACGTGAAATTTGCATCTCATACGGCTCCTCCTTTAATATGCATAATGAGAATAAGAAACACATGGAATCAAAAAGGGGTGCAATATTTTCATTATGGACTGAGCGGGGCTAGCGTTTTTACAAAAAATATCTAGCCAACCTTCTTTCGAAAGAGCTTTTACTAACATCAAACGTCTTGATACTGAATAGAAAGGATAACTCCAGCAATTCCTTTGTCCTCAACGCCTCCTAATTTCCAGGAAATAGTCACTTCAACAGTCTTCGATGGTTATATGGATAACCAAAGTACGAACGAGATGGATATTTGTTGTCCCAACCATTTTTGTTAGTCCCAATCCAGATACGAAAGGGGAGTAGGTAGGTAATTTTTAACAAAGCTTTTGTGTTGTCGATTGCTAGGTGTAGTGCTTCTTCCCCTATGCCGCCTATTGATACTATATTACCAGGAAGTAGGATTGACCCGTAATACAGAACACATAGGTGTAACCTTTCGCTCAATACTAAAATCGATAACTGAAGCATAGTATTTGAGGCTGCATCAATCGAGGATACACGACAGAAGGAATTGTTCTATTTCTAAACTTCACCTTCAACAAGCGTAGGTTTATTTCAATAATATAGAAGTTTATTTCAATAATATTTCAATAATATAGAATAAGAATATTTTTTCTTTCTATCTCAAATCGTATGCCTTTTTCGTAAAACTAGAAGCAGTCAAATTGAATTAAAAAAAAAAGAATCAAATCACACCATCTCTGTAATAAGTAAATGCCTCTTTTTCTCCTGAAGTTGTCGGAATTATTCGTAATAAGATATTGGCCACAATTGAAAAGGTCTTATCAATAAAATTTCCATTTATACGCGATCTAGGCATAGGTATCAATCCATTCTATAATTCTTTTCATTACCCTTTCTTTGGGGGAAAATGATCCCACAAACAAAGGATTTTTACAGTACGAAATAACATAAAAGCAGATTCATTTCCAAACAAAATAAATTTAATGAACCTTCTCCTACTACTTAATTTTTTTAATATTTAAAATTTTTTTTATTCCAATTATTCCAAATACTCAAATTGCTCCTTTTTCAAAAATCAATAACAAGAATCAATAAGAAATAAAATAGTTGAATCCTGTTCGAATTCATACAAAACAAATGTAGTAGTATAGGAACTATTCCAATTTCATCGAAGCGGAAGAATCAAGGAATTTTTCGATTAGGTCAAAAATCATTTTGATTGAATTATGATCTAAAGAAGAGTAAAGGAAAAAGAATCGAATAATCATTCTATGATGGAAATCAATAGAATAACTGTTTATTTTTCCTGTGTCCATAGCGAGTATACACTATACAACCAAATAGAAACATCCCCGGGATGATTCATGAATTTGTAATAGATCGATGAGATAAAGGATTTGTTAGTGAGAACTTTAAAACTAGAAAGGAATTTTCTAATTTTTATGGAATTGTAGTCTAAATCGAAATAGAACCATGGGTGAAGAGTATCCATTAATCATACATGGTCTAAAAAACATAAACCCATCAATCAATCAGTGGATTCGTTCAAATTCATTGATTTAATCCGGTCTATTTGGGCTGGTCATCCCTATCGAAACAAAAATCGAAAGTATTCATATAAATATGAATTAATTATAGTAATGTCTCGCTATTTCTTCGGTTTCTGAGTCATAATCATTGTGTAGGAGAGATGGCCGAGTGGTTTAAGGCGTAGCATTGGAACTGCTATGTAGGCTTTTGTTTACCGAGGGTTCGAATCCCTCTCTTTCCATACTTTCGCCTAATTCGCCAACATTCCTAACTGTAACAAATCAAACAACAAGAAATACCATTTAATTTAGTAGTAGAACATAACAGTTAGGTCCTTCTTTTATTTTGATTTTAATATATATTTGACTTTTCATTGCTGCGGTACGTAAAATACTGGTAAAGTACGGGAAAGGAATGAAAATCTTTCTGCCGATCTATGATACATGAATAGGAAAAATCCAGGGAGGGGTGGGATATATGAGTCGGAGAAAATCCGGACCAAACCCCTGACTTTAAACCTTAAGTCAATTTACTTTGGCAAAAGAAGGGGGCAAAATTGTCCGAACTCTTTGCTTTGTATTTTATTTAGGGTTAAGTCTGACGGGAATAATATTCTACCACTCGCAATTCATTTATTTTTAAACCGACCCACTTACTATCTATTATTTGATTGACTAATCCTTTATATGGGAATGGGTGAAGGGTCAAATGTTTGGGCAATTCCTTACGGGGGGATGAATCAAGATAATTTTTAATTAGAGTTCTGGATTTTTGTTCATCCCTCGCCATAATAGTATCTTGGGGTTTGCAACGATAACTTGGTATATCTACTATACGACCATTAACTAAAATATGTCTATGGTTAACTAATTGGCGGGCTGCCGGAATAGTCGGAGCCATACCCAACCGAAAAAGGATGTTATCCAAACGCATTTCAAGTAATTGTAGTAAAACCTGACCTGTTGACCCTTTGGATTTTCTGGCGATACGCACGTATTTAAGTAATTGTCGTTCTGTAATACCATAATGAAAACGCAATTTTTGTTTTTCTTCTAGACGAATACGATATTGAGATCTTTTCCCGTAACGTGATCGGTTTCTAAGACGAGTTACGTCTCTAGGCCTTTTATTAGTTAATCCAGGCAAAGCCCCTAGACGGCGTATTTTTTTGAAACGAGGCCCTCGGTAACGCGACATAAAGACTCCTTTCTTTTTTCTTTATTTATTTTCTTTTTTTATATTTCATTTTACAAAAGAAATCGAAATTAAAACTGAACTAAATGATAAATGAAGCGAAATCCCCTGAAGTATTGTATTACAATAAATAATAAATAATGAAATGAATTATTATTGTATAAATATCCTATACGCTTTTTTTTATATATTTAATTTTGTATTTTTATTTTAAAATATGTAAGTAAAATAAAAGTAAAAGAGAGGGTTAAATCTCCGCACACCAAATCAGGAAAAAGACTCTTTCTTTTCCTTTTATTCATATGAATAAGAAAAAAAAGGGGACCTTATTGTTTGTTCTTTGATTTCAAAAAATTATTCATCATGTAAAATAAATCGAACAAATAATAAAAAAAAAATAGAGAAAAGCCGGCTATCGGAGTCGAACCGATGACCATCGCATTACAAATGCGATGCTCTAACCTCTGAGCTAAGCGGGCTCACAGAAATTCTACATACATAGGAATTCGATAAACTATACCTTAGTCTAGGCTTAGCTATTAAATATTATTAACTATTCATTTTTATTCTTTTATAATAAAAAAAAATTTTATTTCAAATCAAATAAATATTGAATTTCGTTTTTTTTATTTCTTTCATTTCTATATATTTTTTATTTTTGTCTAGAATAATTAAATTCTATTTAAGTTCTATTTCGTTCCATTTAGAAATTATATGAAATTTTATTTCTATTTAGTTTAGTGAGTCTATGAATTTGAAAATTCATTTCAAATCAAAATTGAAAATAATTATATTATTAATATAAATGGATATTTATTTTCATTTTTGTTTTTTGTTATAGTATATAGGTCTGCCCTAAGAAAAAAACCTAAAAAAAGGGAGGAAAGGATAAGAATAAAAAAATTCATTAAAAAAAAAAATTCGAATTATAAGAATTTAGAATCGATAAAGATGAAATCCAGATAGATCATAATAACATAATAAGATAGAAGATATTCTTTTGCTTTCATTCAGAGACTAAGATGAAAAACAAAGAATCGAACCCTTGAGTATTAAAAATTGCATGGGAAAATAAAAGGATAAGAGGATATATATGGTATATATCCATCCATATTGAATTGCAGCTACAGAAATGATAGAATCATTTCTAATTAGACCAAATCAAAAATAAAATATAGGCTTTCGATAGAGATGAAAGAAGTTAGACAAAAAAGAAAAAAGGAGGAAACACCTTTCGATCTAGTAATCGGTATAGTAATCCGTATCAAATCTAATGAATTCGACGGTTCCGACATAAAAGAATAAAAAAGAGGGGGGAAAGACATTCCACTGAGATCCTAATTTAAAAAAAAGAAAGGGGGATATGGCGAAATCGGTAGACGCTACGGACTTAATTGGCTTGAGCCTTAGTATGGAAACCTACTAAGTGAAAACTTTCAAATTCAGAGAAACCCCGGAATTAATAAAAATGGGGCAATCCTGAGCCAACTCCTTTTTTCAAAAAAAAAAAGAAAAAAATAAGGGTTCAGAAAGCAAGAATAAAAAAAAAGGAAAGGTGCAGAGACTCAAAGGAAGTTGTTCTAACAAATGGGGTTGACTGTGCTGTGTTCTTATAATAATTCTTCCGTCAAAACTTCAATAAAAAAAGGGTAAAGCATATACGTAGTGAACTATATCAAATGATTAATGACAACCCGAATCCGTAATCTGTATTTATATATATAATCTGATAATCTGAATTATCTATTTTATATAATATGAATATGAAATGAAAAAATTTATATTAAAAAATGGAAGAATTGTTGGGTTATGAATCGATTCCAAGTTGAAAAAAGAATCAAATATTCATTTACTCCATAGTCTGATAGATCTTTTGAAGAACTGATTAATCGGACGAGAATGAAGATAGAGTCCCGTTCTACATGTCAATACTGACAACAATGAAATTTATAGTAAGAGGAAAATCCGTCGACTTTAAAAATCGTGAGGGTTCAAGTCCCTCTATCCCCAAGAGCTTATTTCACTCCCTAACTAGTTATCCTTTTTTTATTAACAGTTTGAAGGTGGCTATGCTCCTCATTTTTTTGTTTTCAATTTCAAAAGGGCTAAAGGCTCCGGACGGAAATGCTTTTCCCCTATCACAAGTCTTGTGATATACGTACAAATGAATATCTTTGAGCAAGGAATAATCATTTGAGTGATTCACAATCAATATCATTACGCGTACTAAACCTTAAATAAACTTAGAGACAAAGGAAACAAAGTCCTTCTTTTTGAAGACCAAAGAAATTACGGCACCTAGATAAGCCTTTGTAAGACTTTTCATCCTTTTAATTGACATAGACCCGAGTTCTCTATTAAAATGAGTAGATGTTGCGCCAGAAGGGGGAATGGTCGGGATAGCTCAGCTGGTAGAGCAGAGGACTGAAAATCCTCGTGTCACCAGTTCAAATCTGGTTCCTGGCACATGATTAATTTTTTGACGAGTATCCATTCTAGAAATTAACCAATATGGATCGATGTACATATTCATTAATAGTCGAGATCATGACACATACGTAAGTTATTTATTTAGTTATCGCGCAATATACCCCATCTATTTTTTAGATAGATGGATAGATAGTTTTTAAAATAAAGAATTTCATTATGTTTTCTTTTTTTTTTTTTTCATATTGTGTCTCCTCTCATGCAAAATGAATAGATTATTAATACTTCATACATATTCCAAAAGGTTACATTAGTTAGTTGAAACTCCCAAAAAACTAAGAGGATGGGGGATCCGGTATCGCGAGCAAGACCCACCCCCCTCGAATGCCGGGGGGGAAACCCCCGGTAAAAGCGATCTTTTACCGGGGGGGGATACGGGGGTTGTTGATTCTCTGATACCCCCTATAATAGAGAATCGGATACCCCCGTATCCTTTTTTGTCCCTTGCCGGGGGGGGTTGTTGATTCTCTGATATCCCCTACAATAGAGAATCGAATACCCTCACCCCCCCCCATATCTTTTTCCATTTCTTCATACATTATATGACTTTCTGTAGCCCGTCTAAGTAAGTGATTATGCGCGGTACAAAGCTCATGATGGAGAACTTTTTAGTTCACTCTATCGACTCTTAGCTCATCCAAAAGAAAACTTTTTAGAATCTCAATGAATTCTAAATTTTTCGTTTCTTTTTTTATCCACCCATAGTACCAGCGGTACAGCAATTACTCTATTTAATCTAGAGCAAAACATCCAAATTTAGATTAGATAGCAGAAGTTGTAGAAGTGAAGACTCGT